TTCTCTCCCCAATGATAGATTGATGATTGATTACAAATATCTATGATCCGCCTTCTCTATAAAGGGCCAGAAATACCTTGCTTACGTATCATTAGGAAGTGCATTAACATAAATACGGCAGTAAGAAGAGGTAATACAAAAGTGTGTAAACTATAAAAACGAGTCAAAGTAGATTGACCCACACTAGCACTTCCACGTAATAACTCGACCAGGGGCGATCCGATTACAGGAATAGCGTCGGGTACGCCTGTCACGATTTTGACTGCCCAATAACCAATTTGGTCCCGAGGTAAGGAATAACCAGTTACACCAAAAGATGCGGTCAATACAGCCAGAACCACACCTGTAACCCAAGTCAATTCGCGGGGTTTTTTAAACCCACCGGTGAGATAGACACGAAATACGTGCAGGATCATCATTAGGACCATCATACTTGCTGACCATCGATGAACTGATCGGATTAACCAACCAAAGTTAGCTTCAGTCATTATGTATTGAACCGAGGTAAAAGCCTCGGTAACGGTTGGACGATAGTAAAAAGTCATGGCAAACCCCGTAGCTACTTGTACTAAAAAACAAGTAAGCGTAATTCCTCCTAGACAATAAAATATGTTGACATGTGGAGGAACATATTTACTAGTTATATCATCTGCAATCGCCTGAATTTCGAGACGCTCTTCGAACCAATCATATACTTTATTGAGATAGGTAAACCAAGGGAACTCCCCCTCTGAGAACCGTATATGAGACTTTCATCTCGTACAGCTCAAGCAAAAACACCCCAATACTGGTTGCAACGGATATGTAATAGGAAATTTGAAACTTCTTCTTAGTACTCCATCCAACCTTCTCTGAAAATACGACGAAGTGCAAAAAAAACCGAAGCTCTTCTTTAGTGATGACAATGCCAAAATATCAAGTCAGCTCATTTCATTCGTTTTTATGTTGATCATTACGGGCCTCTTGAATTTTCTCGGTCTCTCAATTTTAATTTTTTGTATAATGTGGATTTCTTTTTGTTTCTAATTGCTAGGAATTCTCTTGTTGAGACCCTATGATTCGATTGAAACCTAAGATTCATACTAGAACCACGATGATTGAATAAAGTCCCTAAGCTAAGCCCAAGGGTTATCTGAGTAAAAACCTTTTGATCATCACTTATTCAATGAATAGATGAAATGACTCTAAATCCATAGAAACATTTGTCCGTTGGTCAAAATAAGCAAGCAAAAAATTGAAGAATAATTAGAAATTAGAAAATAAATCTTTGAAATTTTTTGAGTCCGGTCGCGAGGTCTGACTGAATAGTAGGTATGAATCATAGTTTAAATATTTCTTTTCTTGATCTATTTCATTCCATATATTCCGTGCTCCAGATACTAGAATGAATATCCGACGAGGCAAAACCCATCTCTCTCAAGATGACAGACCCATTCTCTGTACTATCAATAGGATCAATTATAACAAGTCACACACTCATATTCCGGAAATACCGAAACAAAGGAATTTCACGGTCAAACTGCCGGAATGACCTAAAAATCCTAGTCCTAAGTAATTCACTTTGGATTGAAAAGACAGTACTTCGCAATTCCTATGAACCTAATTCATTGAAATTCCATCCAGTAAAACGGAAGAGTTATAAATCTCCAAAATAATAGATAGGAATACCGCGAAGAGAGCCATTGCGACACCCATCAACGGGGTAGTTCCCCATCCGGGCGCTACTTTACCATATTCCGAATTCAACGGTTTCAATAAACTTCCTAGACCAGTCTGTCTTGGTCTTGGACCAGATCTCGAATTATTCTCAACGGTTTGTGTAGCCATAAATCCTATTGCATTGATTGAATTTTATTGACTTTGTAAATCATACCGTTGTAAATAACCGATCTTATCATAGATCCATTGTGGTCTTGAAATTTTATAATAATGGAAATAGCAACCCTAGTCGCCATCTTTATATCTGGTTTACTTGTAAGTTTTACCGGGTACGCCTTATATACCGCTTTTGGGCAACCCTCTCAACAACTAAGAGATCCATTTGAAGAACATGGGGACTAATTGAAGTCAAGTAATGAGCCGCCCGTGTTGGGCGGCTCATTACTTGACTTTAATGCATTAATTCATTAGTATTTATAAAGTAACATTATACTTTAACTATAATTGAGATAATCAAAAATCATTTTTTAGTCGGAACCTTAGGCGGTTCTCGAAAAAAGATAGCGAAAAAAATGATTCCTAGAGTCGAGACTAAGAGGAATGTATAAACCAATGCTTCCATAAATTCGATCGTGGTTTACAATTATAGCTTCCACACCTGTTCATTTGGGAGCATCTCCCAGATAAAGACAAGAGTCAAAGAAAAGGGCGATTTAAATCCAGCAAAATTTATCTGGTAATCTATGTAGAAAGTGAAATCAAAAAAAATCCAATAGAAGCGAAAGATACCATATCAGATCAATGTTTATCAGATTACCTGTCTCCTTGTAGTTGGATCCCC